TTCGCTCAAGAAAGACTCCAGAAGATATTGATCGTAAATAAGAAGACTGTTTACGAAGAAACAGGAATAGATATTCGCATTCATATACATAAGAATTATGTAGGAACAAAAAGAATCTTTTCTTTCTTTTTGAAAATACGTAAATGGATTTCTTTGAAGTAAAGAGACTATTCAAATTATGATATTCGTGGAAAAACAATCGCAATAAATGCAAAGAAGGAACATCTTTGATCCAACATTGAAGGATTTGAACCAAGATTTCCAGATGGATGGGATGGGGTATTAGTAGATCTGACACATAATTTAAATGCGATAATTTATCCTCTAAAAAGGGAAATATTGAATGAATAGATCGTAAATTCTGAGATTTTGGTATTCTTTTTTCTTCAAGGGAAGATACTAATTGCGACGAGAATGGGATTTCCAGAATGACTCCAAAACCTTCTGATACCATTTGAGAAGAAAAATGAGAAGAAAAAGAATTCTTGTGCTCCCAAGATCCATTTTGGTTAGAATAATTCACCGAAGAAATCAAAGATTTCTGTTGATACATTCGAATAATTAAACGTTTCACAAGTACTAAACTAAATTTACTGTCATAACCTAGAAATTCCACAGGTTCGTAAAAAATCAAACTATTTAAGCTATGATAATGAGCAAGTGAGTAAATATACTCCTGAAGGAGTAGCGGATATAGGAAGTTTTGTTGCCGAAATCTATCTTTTTTCAATCTAAATATCCTTGTAATTTGTAATTCTGCTATTGAAATACATTTCTAATGTAACCAAAAAAGAGAGGCACTTCTTGTGTTATGAAATGATACATAGTGCAATATGGTCAGAACGGCGTATGCGATAGAAGAATAAATTCTTCTATTATTCTAATCTATTATTCTAAGAAATAATTCTAATAAGATATTCTAATACTAATAATATAGTCTATTATTAATATATATATAGACTATAGCACTGTGTATACTTATATATATACTTTTATACTGTACTTTGATGTAAAAAACATAATGAGAATTTAAGAAGTAAAAGATTATATAAAAGTCAGAACAAATAAAGAATATATACCCCGGAGACAGAGAGCCCAATCTACAGATCTTTTTCCTTTCCCTTTCTATCCAATTTGGTTTTCTTTTCCTTGTTAATATAACTAGAATAACAATAAGAAAAAGGGGTAAAAATCTTTTATTTTCGCAACCCAATCACTCTTTTGACTTTGGAAAAGATTCTTTTTTTATCACTATACTATTTCTTCTACACATCCGTCTCCAATCCACAATAAAGAATAATTAGGATTCATAAAAAAAAAGAATCAATGGTCCACTCACAATTTACAAGAGAACCTTTTCCCACATCAGGCACTAATCTATTTTTAACGTATAATTAGTAATTCGATCGGGTAATCATTCAAATTAAGAAAGGAAGCTCGTTTCTTTTTTGTCTTACTCGAATTGGAGCCATAAGGCTCTATCCATTTATTCACTAGACCCGAAATACTTTACTGAACTTAAAAATTGTTATAAAAAGAAAAATTCTCGTTCTATTTCTATTATGAGTACTAGAAATCTTATTTTTCTATGATTATATTATTCTTTTTTCTTTTCTGTTTACGACATGCTTTTTTTTCCATTCATTACCTTTCAGGATCAGTCGCGGTCTTATAAACTTTACCAATAGTCTAGACGAATTCCTTCATCCAAATGTGTAAAAGATCATAGTCGCAATTAAAAGCCGAGTACTCTACCGTTGAGTTAGCAACCCGGATCAATATGAGGTGTAGATATGATCGAAATAAAAAAAATCCAGCAAACTCATCCATTTTACTAATTTTACTAAAGTGAAGGAAAGATCCAATAAGGGAATGGGGATAAAAAGATCTATTTATATACGATCAAATTATATTTGTTTGAGACGCCATTGTCAATATGAATGGACTTTTTAGAAAACAAATTTCAAGAAATTATATAGAAATTTGTGTTGGATTAGCACAACATAAAGAATAAATAAGAACTTTGAGCGGAAAAAAAAGAAGGAATTAAGGAAAAGGTAAAGATAGAAAAAATAGCGGCTTTCTTTAATCAAAAAAAGAAAGGTACAATACAAATACAAGAAGAACCCCCCTTGTTGGGGGGTTCGACAAAAAGAAGCAAGAAAAAAATACGAATAAGAAAAAGAAGAATAAAAGAAGTATGAATAGAACAAAAAAAGAAGAAACTTTGAATAAAGAATTACACAAAGTTAGTTACCCTATCCTTTTTTTATTCACGATTCTTTTTTTTACTTTCTTTTTTATCAAAAGAAACTCGAAATTCTTTAAAGAATTCTGCCTTCCTTAAAATATCATAAACAGTTCCTGTGGGTTGAGCACCTTTTTCAAGGAAATATAAAATAGCAGGAACATTTGAATAAGTTTGATTCTTTATCGGATCATAAAAACCCACTTTTCGAAGATCTCTTCCTTCTCTTCGGGATCGAACATCAATTGCAACGATTCGATAGATGGCTCATTGGGATAGATGTAAATAAAAAATGCCCCCCCTAGAAACGTATAGGAGGTTTTCTCCTCATACGGCTCAAGAAAAAATGATTCTAATTTCTAGAATTTTTATTCCTATCTATCTATATAGATAGAAATAAAAATGGATCCATAAAGAATTAGACTGTAATTTGAGCCTTTTTTCCTTCTTTACAGAAAAAGAAAAGAAAATTCATTCGTACTCCTAACTCAAGTTGGGTAGTTTTGAAAGAGTTTGAAAGGAAATCCTTAGAATTTCTTGAGCTGTCTCTAACCTCTTTTTTTGTCTCCTTTCGGATCTATTTTTTTTTTATCATTCTGATCCAATTGTTGAGACTAGTAAAAATAGTGTTTCCTTGTTCCGGAATTTGTTGTCTTTGCTTTGCGCTTTGTGAAATCATTAGGTTTAGACATTACTTCGGTGATCCTTACTCCTTTTCAAAAAGGCAGCAACATACCTTTTGTTTTTTCTATGGAAAAGGGAAAAATAATACGAACGATTAATTCCTTTGTGATACACTCTTGATCGAAACAGTTTGAGAATTTCAACAAATTTGATTTCTTTTTCATTTCAAAAACTTGTTCAATTTTGAACCTCTCCGTTTATCTATATTTCTATATTGATGATCTATTTACAAAGTTGGTCTAACTTATTGATTGTCACTAACCCTAGATTATTCCCCCGATAAATGAATCAATCATTTTTGCTCGAGCTCCATCATATGCTATACCTTTCTATACCATTAGTATCTTTATTTAGCAACCCAAGACAAATCCAATTAGGTTCCTAGCAGAACAAACTATGTCGAGACAAGAGCATCTTCATTCGTATAGAAAATGGTGGATGTCAGAATCCACATCCAATCATGTCCTTCAAGTCGCACGTTGCTTTCTACCACATCGTTTCAAACGAAGTTTTACCATAACATCCCTATAATTTTGATTTTATTTTAAATTGGAACCGTATGCAATTGATTCAATATGGAATAATGAATAGTCATTGGTTGAACCGATACATAATAATCTACACTGAAAAAGAAGTGTTTATCCGGAGATTTCACTTCAAATTACCCCAGATTTTCTCATATGAATAATATCACATGAAAAAAACAAATAAGTTTTAAGCAAACTTATTTACATCTTCAACAAATCTTTCGAGATTGTCCATCATAAAAGATCCTTCTTTTCCTTTTCAAAAAAGAAAAGAAATTAGAAACCTCAAAAAAAGCCTTTGACTTTCATTTCATTCAAATGAAAAAGAAATCCCCATGAATGGATAAAAGTTTTTAGCCACTTTAACTAAATACTATACTAACTAATAACTATACTAAACGAAATATTTCATTTCAATATTCATAAATATTCAATTATAGAATAATAAGATAATCTTATTAATAAGATTATAGAATATATATTCTTATGTAAGAATTATGTATTTATGTATTAAATTTATGTATTAATATATTCTAATATGAATATTAATCATGAAGTATGATTATTTTCTCATTTTTTATTTATGAAATATGATTTCATGATTATAATATTATTATTTACTTATTATTTACCATCTCCAATTGAATCTGATTTTCATTTCATTTAAATCAGAGAGATAGTTTGAGAATAAAGTTTCTTTGTTTTCATTATTATGGAGTAGAAAAAGTCTCGTGTAAGGTAAGATCAAAGAGAAAATCAGAATCCTCGGATTCTGATCTTTTGGCATCCATCTCCATCTCCATCATCATCTCCATCTCCATCATAGAAAACAAAGAATCGTTAACGAAGATAATCACGAATATTTAAGAATAAAATACTTTAGTACTTTAGTAAAAAAGTAAAAAAAAAAAGATATGATTCTAATAATAAATCTTAGAATTCAGTGTATCCAACATGAAACATAAAATTGTTGAATTCAATTTTCAATTTCAATTAGAGAAGAATCCTTCGTTTCTGATGCAAACGATCTGGGACGAAAGGATTCGAACCTCCGAGTAACGGGACCAAAACCCGTTGCCTTACCGCTTGGCCACGCCCCATTTTGATTTGGTCTAAGAAAAACTAAGCTAAATATTGGTTATTCGTCAATAACCAACCAAAAGAAATATAGGACATGTTGTCGCTGGGATTCAACACAATAGATATAGATTAATTGATCATTACTTAGAATTCAATTAAGATATTGTATGAAAATAGAATTCCTTGTATTCTTATTTGATTGGATAATGTAAGGAAGGATTCTTGATTGGGGAGAAGTCAAAGAAAAATCAGAATTTCTTTCTTTTATCTGCTTTTTTCTTTTAAAAAATCCCTCAGAAAAACAACTCAATCCAATCTGATAATTTCTTATCATTTCAATTTCATTTTAATCTTTAAGAACAAGAAAAGAATATTTGTTATGTTTAATATCTTTAGTTTAATCTGTATCTGTCTTAATTCTACCCTTTATTCGAGTAGTTTTTTATTCGCCAAATTGCCCGAGGCTTATGCCTTTTTCAATCCAATCGTAGACGTTATGCCGATTATCCCTTTACTCTTTTTTCTCTTAGCCTTTGTTTGGCAAGCTGCTGTAAGTTTTCGATAAAAAGAAAATCTCGATTCAATTCAGAATTTCTTCGATAAAAAAAAGATGAGATTTTTCTTCTTAAAATAAATAAGATCAGAAATAAGATTCAGATAAGTCTGGAAATTAGGAACCCTCGATTCAAAAAGCGAAATTCTGATATTTTCTATTGTATATTATATTGAAATTGAATAAGGGTGAATAAGGGAAGGGGGCAATGATCTTTAATCAGCTAATCAACTTATTTCTTCTTTTGTTCTGACCTTTCCTTTATAAGATTCCATACAATATCTAATTATAGATATGGATATGGCAAGAAATCTTTGGTAATGAAAAAATACGAATCTTATTCCATTAGAATATTACATTAGAAAGAAATTCGTAAAAATAGATTGAAAAAAAAACTTCCTTCTTTTTTCATCTTTAGAGCGTCATATCAAAATAGTGTATAGTGTGTGTCGTAAAATAGGCGATCTATTTCCTTAAAAAAAAAGATCTTATCTTGGAGATTTGTAATGCTTACTCTTAAACTATTCGTTTACACAGTAGTAATATTCTTTGTTTCTCTCTTCATCTTCGGATTCTTATCTAATGATCCGGGGCGTAATCCTGGGCGTGAAGAATAAAAAAAGAGATGAGATTCGTTTTTACTTTTTTTTCATAGGTATTTCATAGGTAAATGTAGAAAGAAATGGAATAGATGCTAGATAAAGAGAAAAGATTCATAAAAGAAAATAATCGAAATTTCTTCCGATTCTAAAATCTCAAGTTATCAGGGGGGTCGGAGAGAGAGGGATTCGAACCCTCGGTACGAATAATTCGTACAACGGATTAGCAATCCGACGCTTTAGTCCACTCAGCCATCTCTCCCCATTCCAAATTGGAAATCTCTCATGTGATTTCACACGTGAAGTGAAGATTGAGAACCATTTTTATTTTCTTCGAAACAGATTTCTCCAATAGAAAGAATACCTTACTTCTTTGATTTTGTACAAAAGGTTCATTTCCCCGGCCTGGTTAAGTATAAGTACTGGCCGGGCCAGTACTTCTTTATTCTATAAATTATAGAAGATTCTAATAGATAGATTATCTTAGAAATTCTTTAAGAAATTATCTATATCTAGATTAATATAGAATATTCTATATATTCTATAATTCTATCTTAATATGAATATGATATATTCTATATTGAAATATGAAATTGAAATCTAAAATGTTAGAGATTCTATATCTATTCTTAGTATCTTCTAAGTAATTCTAGTAAATTAGATAAATTAGAATATTTAGTCTTTCTAGTAAAAGTGTTCTGTTCTAGTAATATCTAGTAATAGTATTAGAGTATAATAGTAATGTAATATAGTACTACTATTTTTAATATTTTTCGTCTTTCTTTTCTTATTCTTAAGTATAAGATTCAGAAATTCATTAATGAAAAACGAATTTCATTATAAATGAAAGTTGAAGTTCAGTATTATATTCATCTGAATAATTCTAATTCACTTAAGAAATCTTAATAAGAAGGAAGTATTAAGAAAGAAAAGAAATAGATCTTAGAAATCTTATAAGAGAAAGAATCTCAAATAGAAAACACATATTTCTAAGATTTTAAATCTTTTACTTGTTCAAAGCAAAGGACAAGCTTGAAAGTTTGAGGCCCAATTTACCCGAATTCAGAAAATCTGGCGGTTCAAGTGAAGGGAAGTTTCAAAAAAAGAATACTTAAAACTTTAGTACACTATTTAAATTTGACTAAACTTTTTGCTATTCACCTATTCTTTTTTTTTTTCAATCTCGCGCCACAGCAGAACAAAATACGTGTTAATGCTGGAATTTTCATGATTCTGATGCTATCTTGACTACGTCTGATTACTTTGTTGGACAAATAGTCCATTCATATCCAATAATGAATATGTAGCGGGTATAGTTTAGTGGTAAAAGTGTGATTCGTTCTATTAACAACTTAAATAGTTAAGGGGTCTTTCCGTTTTTTTCATATTCCGATCAAAAACTTTATTTCTTAAAAAGATTTAATCCTTTCCCCCTCAATAGGACATTTGAGGAAAGAATATACATTCTCACGATTTCTATCCAAAAGGCAATCAGAATCTTAATAAAAAATTTGGATTATGGAGTCGAGAAGCATAATTTTTTTGATTGGTTCAATTTTTCCAATTGAATGAGTATGAATAAAGGATCTATGGATGATAGTACAAAACTTTCAATCGTAACTAAATCTTCAATTTTTGCGCTGAAAAAGGGGGAGATTGAAGCCAAATAGCTAGAAAATGATGGTTTTGGTTTACTAGAACCCTCGGCTTCTTGTTTCAGCTCGGTAGAAACAAAATTATTTTCCTTAGGATCCCACGAGTAGAAAAGAAATAGGGAACGAAGTAACTAGACTAGAAAGATTTGATAGA